AAAGAACCGCTCACATCACAGTAGTAGTAGCGTAAAGGCCGTAAGTCGGGGGGCGGCCATAACATAAGGTAAGGAAGGCTATTACTTTCACATCTCTCTTTCTCTCGTACTATAACTATAAGAAAGAGAGATCCGCTGCGTGAGCAACCCGACTGTGCGTTACATGTGCTCTACAGGCCACACTCCATCTTTCTTCTTAACGAGCCCATTTATCTTTCGATTTTGAAGACGGGCGTTGCGTTCGGTTCGAAAGGTATGGTTTTCAGTATGTCCCCAGATAGGGCGCCCCACTAGTCCGGCTAGCTAGTGAGCGGTTCTTTCTCTTTCGGGCGAGAAGCAGGCCGGGCCCTACGGGCGGGCATCTCCCGCAACGAAAGCTGCATAGTTCGCCACCACCCGAAAAGTAAAAGATTAGAGAGTCCAGGCTAAAAATACATGCATAGATAGTGGTCTAATGACAAGGGCCGACGACGGAAGCTCGGGACGGAGCCGTATGATGCGGAAGTCTCACGTACGGTTCCCTGAGAAGGGAGTGGCTACCTACTGGAGCTTCGACCAAGCACCCCCGGTCAATTCCGCTTTGGGGCCACCCCTTACTCTACCATTATTATAGGAGTATGGGGTTCGAGACAAAGAAAGATCAAGGCAGCATATCAGTTTTTCCTTTATACTTTACTTGGATCTCTTTTTATGCTATTAGCTATTCTGTTGATTCTTTTCCAAACAGGAACCACCGATTTACAAATATCATTAACCACAGAATTTAGTGAGCGGCGCCAAATCTTTCTATGGATTGCTTCTTTCGCCTCTTTCGCCGTCAAAGTGCCTATGGTACCAGTTCATATTTGGTTACCCGAAGCTCATGTAGAGGCACCTACGGCAGGATCCGTCATCTTGGCAGGAATTCCTTTAAAATTTGGAACCCACGGGTTTTTAAGATTTTCAATACCCATGTTTCCCGAAGCGACACTTTGTTCTACTCCTTTCATTTATACTTTAAGCGCGATTGCTATAATATATACTTCCTTGACCACTTCAAGACAGATCGATCTAAAGAAGATCATTGCTTACTCCTCAGTAGCCCATATGAATCTGGTGACTATTGGTATGTTTAGTCGGGCGGCGGCCGTTAGGTCACCTATTTTGAGTTATGGACACACAAGGCCAAAACATGTGTGTCGGGCGTGCGACCCATCAACCTACTAGCAATGGGGGAGAAAACATAGCATGTCGCAACAAAAGCTTGATTCGAGGCGTCAGCAAAACACTGCCGACTGTTCCCTTCAGTCCCTTAGCGCCCCGGGACGGGAGTGGGGGACGGCTCTACGCGCAGGCAACAGCAGCACCGGCTCCACGAAGTCTGAATCGAATCTTTCTGTTGGCTTTCCCAATTCATTCGTAAATCAAAATCAAAGGGCTAGAAGCGTTCGCTTCTAGCTGCTTCGCCTGCTTCTTCTTATTATGGCGGGGCGGCTATGTTGGCGTGGCGAAAATGAACGAAAAGCGAGATGAACGTGCTATTTTCAAATCGATTGATAGATAGCCTAATCTGTTCTGATAGATCTAAAGAGTAGAAATAGATAGAGAATAGAGAGGGAATCAATAATAAGGTCTTTGAGCCTATTTCTATCTATTGATGAGATAACTATCTATTTCTGATCCATCAGAAAGAAATCGATATGTATCTGATGGAGTCTACATCGTACGTAGAGCGCCCCAGCGCTTTTTGGGCCAGCTCAGTTCTCTTATCCATCGGTCCAATGCACTGGGCTCATCTCATGGAGGGAAAAGCAAAAATGTAGTTGTCTTGTTGTTGTTCGCCGCCTCGACGCATTCCCTTCTCTCCCCGGCATCGTCCCACACAGAAAGAAAGAGCGCGGAGCCCCGGCCCGAGCCGTAGGTCCGCTAACGTAAAGCGAGGAGTTGAGCCTGAACTGGCGAACCGAAGTCACTTTCGGAACCATACTTCCTACAGCTAACATGTGCCCAGTCCTGCGGAAAGGCGCAAACGAACGTGAGCTGCTATACCGAATCCCCCGCTGGCCATCGGGGACCGAGTGGTAAGGCCATGATCTGCAGGGGAACGGATCACTCATTCTTCCATTGGGGACAGGTGCACGAACGACAACTCCAAACGTCACACATCCGCCGCCTACTTACCGTTTAGGTGGCACCAGCGAGATCCAGCTAAGGAAAAAGAGTGTCGCGGCCGCTCCACTCCGCCGCGGTCTCATGAACTTCACGGAGGAACCCCTTCCCGCGCGCAAAGCGAATGGGCGCTGTGCTGTGGGTCAGTTTCGGGGCGGGGGGCGCAGAGATACCAGAAGAATGATTCATTTGTTTGGATCGACGAGCTTTTTCAGCCCCAAAACTCAGAATCAATGGAATGTCTGTCCATAAACATCTATTCTATCTGTATATATAGGGGATCTCTCTATACATATCAAAGTCTTTTATGGCATGATATGATCGCCTAGCTGTAGCCGCATATCAGCTGCGCTCAATATGCGGATTTCTGTTGGATCAGATCTTTTCTTTCGCTTTGACGGAAGCTTTTTGACCTAGCGAAAAGCACTTTCGCGCAAGCAAAGTAGAAGCTTTGCCAGAAGCAAGACGAGGAAGCGGAGCTGTCGTATAAGCGGTAGCTTCCCCCGACCCCGACCGACTAAAATACAAGAGTCGCGGCCTACTTTGATTGCGAAGGGGTTTGGCAACAAGCAAACGGCTTTCTATCATAGTTGCAAGGGTTCAAAACCTTAGTTCGCTGCTTTTCCCAGGGCCAGAGAAGGGCTTATACTGCTCGCCTTTGTTTGGTTTGATATATTCATTCAGTCAAAATACAAACTACAACAAAGTGGAAGTGGAAGGGCCACTATAGAAGCTAGAACTTGCCTTATAAGTCGGCCTAACCAAAGCGTCACGACAACAAAAAATTACCCTTATGAATGGAATCTTAAGTAGGGGGCTTTGACCGCCCGCCTACCAATCAAAGAGGCAGAGAGTAAACGTAAGCTCACCCGTAAGCTCGAAGAGCTTCCCTTCATTCGCTTCGCGGGAGCCGCACAGAGCACATAGCTGGAAGTCAGAGGGCCCATACTACCTGCCTAACCCTTCGCTCCGAGGGACCGTAGATCGGAAAGCACCCCATTTATCCAAAAGAGAAGGGAAGGGGCCTATGTATTTGCATGACCCCTGCGGATTTGACCCTATCCCGGAGCCAATCCCCTATTGGTCCTGCCACCACGCCGCAGAACGAGAGCTCGTGTGGAACCTTTTCTTTCTGGCGTAACAGCGGTGGAACGTAACAAAAGATTACGGTCGCCTAACATTAACATAAGGGCGGGGGGTACGGTAAACTCGGCCAAAATATGACACCCGAAGGGCCCGAACGCACAATCCTATCCCATCCGAGTCCGAGTTTACCCCTTGCACTTCGGACAGCCGACCGTAGCATCATAAGGCTTGCAGACCTTTCGAGGTAAAAAAAAAGGTACGGTACATAGGAGGTTGGACTTTCTCAACGTGGTGTATAGCACGAAAAACCTTTCGATACAAGAAAGGGCCGTTCTCACATGAAAGAAGAGAATCAATCCTTTCTTCTCTTCTTTCTCTTTCTCGAGAAGGAAAGAAAGAGGATGGGGGGGAGGGGGGAATGGGGCCGGTGCCCTTCTTTTACGGCCGTCACTCCTATTTGTCAGCCGTGAGGAACTACCGCTCGGTCGGTGGGAAAGGAAAGGCTTGGGCCTACCTATATCCCGATAAGACCTCATAAAGGAACGGCGGGAGTGATAGGTTCCATATTGCCGAGCTGAAGGGCAAGACTTTTGTACGTGATCGTAGTATGTGACGTCGTCTCGTCCACGCTGCATTGAAGAGTACCTACGCACTAAGTTCCGGTTCACTGATAAGGAAGATAGAGTTGGGCGGGGGTCTACGATGTGATACTCAAGTATGACCCGGGGAGATACATGCTAACTATGGGTAGGAAGCAGGAACCCTTATGTAAATAATTTCGGGGGGGGTTAAAGATCTCTTATACTACCATCGATCGACAGAGCGGAACGACCAGAAAAATAAGTGATGTTAGAAAGCCGTATGATAGGTGGTAACTATCTTGTACGGTTCGGGGGGTAATCGGCGTACTCCGGGAGAAATCTTTCGCTCTATCGAACATACAGGGAATTGGAGGTAGCATTCTACCGATGTTAAGTCATGGACTGGTTCCTTCAGCCCTTTTTCTATGTGTTGGTGTTCTATATGACCGACATAAGACTCGACTTGTTAGATATTACGGAGGTTTAGTGAGCACCATGCCGAATCTCTCTACCATTTTCTTTTCTTTTACTTTGGCCAATATGAGTTCACCTGGTACTAGCAGCTTTATCGGGGAATTTCCCATCTTAGTAGGAGCTTTCCAAAGAAATAGCTTAGTAGCCACATTAGCAGCGCTTGGGATGATTTTAGGTGCGGCCTATTCCCTTTGGCTATATAATCGTGTGGTTTCTGGAAATTTAAAACCCGATTTCCTCCATAAATTCTCCGATTCAAATGGCAGAGAAGTTTCCATATTTATACCTTTTCTTGTTGGAGGGGCGACCGCCCGTTGAACTACCAAAGAAAAAGGGTAAACCTATGTGATCATGACATTGTAGGTGCTTGCGATGGGACGGATGCGACTTCCCTCAGTTGGTTTGGGTGGCATAGCCCGTTGCATAAGTCCCCCTTTTTTTGATTCATTTTTTGAGTCTTTAGGGAGCCAAAGCTTGACTTTACTAATAAAGGCTCGCGCAGGGGCGCTCACTTTTTTTTGCTAAGCCGTCTCTTTCTGGGTGGGACCGAGAGAAATAAAGGACAGAGGGCAACCATGCATGGTACTTCTCGACCCTGTCTCCGAGGGACAGTTGAACGAGCGACTCATGAATGCTGCCGGGTCGGACGAGCCAATAACTCGAACGCGTTCGGTCTGTTTTTTGAGCAAGAATCACAGCGTTACCTTACCTTCACCATGATACGGACTCCAAGTTCTTATGGCAGAGCACGAGGAGATTTATCATCAATATTCTAATGGGAATGGAAACCAGAAGCACGACCGAGGTCTTCGTAGTCCAAAATAATCAAACCATCAATAACAGTAATGTAAGCATGAGACTTTTTGGTAGTACCGGTGAACCAGATGGCCGCGGCGATGGAATCTGGGACGGAGGACTCGTAGTATCTCTCTAGATCCGGCAAAAGCGAAAGACCCCCTAGCTCCATTCGAATGAAGGCTGACTGCTGAGCCCACTCCGGCCCCGCGGGGCGGGCCCCCGTGGTTGCGAGCCGGAGCTGCCATAGCTTATGGCTAGAGCAATGGGAGGGCCCCAGCAGAGAGAACAGAACAGAACCGTAAGGATAACGAGTGCTCCGCCCGTCAAGCGGGCGGCAGGAGCAGCAGGCAAGTACACTTGGTAGGCCAACAGTCCAGTGGGCACTCGACGAAAGGCGTTCCTCGGAGCAAGTACGAGAAATTGGCCCCGCTCCGCTTTATAAAAAGCAAGGACCACTACGGGAGGTCAAACCCAGGACCTATGGAAGTCGGGGCTCGTCCCCGGTCAATATTGGATCAAACAAAACAAGCAATAGGGGCCGTAGCACTGACCTCTTTTTTTATTGATTCAATATAATAGGGGAAAAGATCGTACAGTTCCCTACCGAGACAAGAGAAACTCTTAACAGATCCTCCGCGCGCTGGGCATACCTCTTCCGTGCGTCTTTCTCGTGGCAGGAACAGAACAACAGGGAAAGACCCGGCCGACCTGCCCAGGGCTCGAGGGCGGGCTTTATTTAAGAGAGAATGGGGGGCGAATCGAAAGGCTTCCGTTTTCGTTCTTGGTTTGGTTCGGGCTCCTCTCGATCTTTTTCGTAGTAGGGAAGGGGGAAGGAGTCTAAATCTATGGACATTAATGAACCATCATTGATGGACGTTGCACATGACACGATCAATTCGACTCAAGGTCCGGCGCTAATAGAGGTTGCTTACTTTCCTAGTAGCGAAGGAAAAGGGCAGGGCTTTTTTCGTGGTAATAGTGGGCGGGTCTCCTTTCGAAGTAAAGGCCTTCGCATTCCTAATCCGCCCCACCAACCCCGGACGGCTTAGTTTGCCCCAGCTTGGTGAATCGCATCCCCGCGCAACGACATAGTTTGTGCGCCCTTTATCGTTCTCGCTCAGTGTTTGCAACGGGCTGGGGAGTCAGTCGTAGAAGCGAAGTCTATCGCCACGCCAACCATCAAATACGAGATTGGGCCCCTTCTCAACGATTTGATGGAATGGCCCACCCAATAGCGCTTATGTCATATGGGAACTCATGGCTGGTACGGTGCTTATGGTTTTGATATCCGGTAGGAATAATAAGAATCAAAGTCCAGGTAGGTTGGTGAGCCTAGTGATAGGAGACTATCTAGCTTGGTTCGGAGAGCACTTGTTGGGTTAAAGACTTTTTTTGTTGCTAAATGTTACAGCCTAAATGCTGAACTATTGACTCTACTCGTTCGGATGGGTGTTCACCCCAAAGTGTTCCCGGACTGCATGCATACATCCGTAAGTAACTTAGTGCAACATGGCAAATTTCATTGAGAGGAATCAGCAAAGAAAAGAAAAACGGGTCAACATCTTAATGTGTATTTGAGGTCCTCGGCTGAGGAGTGTCCACATGAGTTCGTTGAGGTGTCTACACAGGAATCAAAACCTCTTTTCTATTCTGTCGAGAGTTCGGATTGCTACACCTAAGTAGAACGAAAGGGAGGAAAGATTTTGATTCTTTATAGCCCTTACCAGACCTTATGTCATTTCCTTCGGTTGGGTTAGCTTTTTGGTAGGAAGGGCGGTAGTAGAGTTGCGTCAGGTCCTTTGCGTCACTCTACTCTTGGTTTTCCTGGCAGGGATGCCCATTGTTCCCTGCGATAACTCCTCCGATTCCCCTCTCGTTTCACTCGAGTCCCTATGGACCTCTCGCAAGAAATGCTCGAGTTCCCTCTTTTAAAAGAGTAAGAAATTACCTTGGACCCTATCCTCTCTGATAGATGATCTTGCTTGGGCCACTGAAGAAGAAGAATATTGAGGAATTGGACTTAGCATTCTTGCTATCTATCTAATGCTTTGATCCATCTAAGCCCATTGACAAGCAGGAAGAGGAGAGGGGGACTTTTGGGATAATTATGATACTGAGCCCAATGGAAAAGCCTCCGAGTCCAAAATGGAATTACTGGGGAAACGAATCCAAGAAAGCCCAAAAACAAAAGTGGTCGTGGAGAAGGGGACTTATTGTACTGAAAAAGTTATTGCTAGTGCTCATTTACTCTATACGCGTCTTAGTGGACTGACAGAGTGAGCTGGAAAGGTTCCGTCTTTCCGGGGAAATTCAAGAGAGCTAGCTTCGGTCTTAGCTCACCTAAGAAAGGACGGAGCTGTCGAGTAAGGATTGGCCGAAGTCAGTTATGTACCTGGGAATCAGCCAATAAAAAATAGACAAATAAAAGCGTGATCTGAGTAGGCAGAGCTAAATAGTGCACGTAGGGTAAACGAGGACTCTGGTCAGCTTTGAGCTGTCGAGTAAGGAGTGACGGGCCTTTGGAAACCCGAGAAAAGCGGGGGAGTACTCTATACAGTGCGTTCTATTATTGCCTCTTATTCCCGAGGGAGTGGTCGTAATTAAGCCACGTGGGCGAGACTTATTTGATTTTTGAAAAACTTCTTATTCGTACTCCAATAATATCAGTAGAATGATTCCGCGCACTAAAATTTAGTTAAGAGGGTTACATATTAATGGTTACGTAACTAAGACTTATGAGAAGGAGTTCGAGGCCCGCCTATAAATAGCAGCTTCTTGTAGTCTGTATTTGGCATCGACAAGAAAGATGGATCTGGATATGATTGCAGCTAATCTCGAAACCATTGAAGGCCAACTTCAAGAGCTGGAGGAGGAAAAGCAGCATGCCCTCGACCGACTTTTGCAGCACCCTCCAGCTTTGTACCCGGAGCTCGTAGGCCAGCAAATGCAAGAGTTACGAAACCACAACCACATTCGCCGTATCGAACAAAGGATTTCTGGTCTCCTAAGGACGAAGGAAGCGTTAATTGTGAGCGGTGCGAGTCGAGTAGCTCAAGCTTTCAACCGCGACCCCCCGGGAAACTAAAAAAATCAAAGAGTCCGCCAACTTCCTATATCGCTAAAATTTAAAATAAGGAGTCCGTCGACCCAAAGTCTTGTATGCTTGCTCTATGTCTTTGGTTTATGTACTATGTTCTTAGTTTCCTTTTTAATGGTGTGTGGCTGGTCTACGGTGTGTGTAGGCTTCCTATTTTATGTATGCTTGTAATGCTTCTGCTTTGTAAAATATTCCTTTTAATATCCGGTCTTCATCTTCCTTAGATTAGATGCTACTTCCTTCGTCTAACGCACTGCCCCACAGATAATCAAAGTCTGTAATAGCGGACGATTCTATCAAACCCTAAAGTAGAAGAAAAAGTAGAAGAAAACCTACGAAACCATAAAGCTTCCCTCCTGTTTGGTAACAAACAGAAAGATACCATTGATATCATTGGACACTAAAGGGTAAAACTTTGCTTTGTGCTGTTCACATAGTCGACTGGGAAGTATACCGGAAAATCTCATTAATCTTAGTATGGAAGAGTTTTCTTTTTACGAAGCGAGAGGAAAAGAGTCACCGGCAAAGTCTTAACTAAACCCTGAAAGCCTCAATCTTCACTTCCTTCAAGGCCTTCTCATTAGTAGGGGCCGATCTGACTCTGCAGTGTCGCTAAGCAGAATCTTCTTTCCATCCGCTAATGGACCTATGCTCGACCATCAACTCTGACATCCATAAGTAGATTAGGAGGCATCTTCTCTTTCCTTGTACGTTCCAGCTCGCTTCGTCTGCTTCAGGAAGAAGGTATAAAGTGTATCTACCTTCAACAGCACATCACTACTACATACCAACATTAGCCCTAACATCTCGTTAAGCCACCCACACCGAGATCGACAGTCAAAGGAAGAAGGAGATATTTCCGGTTACAACTCAAAACGACACTGTTTCACTAAATGAACCAAAACTGGGCCAACACAAGGCTCAGCTCTCCTATGACTACAAGACATAAGCCCAAGACGAGTTTTGTCTACAAACCGAAGCCCAAAGTCTCCTCTGTCTTATTTATCACTTAAAACAAAACCAGAGCTGAAGCCATGAACGTACAGCGACGTCATTCTCTGCCACAGTACAGCGGCTCAAATCCCACTTCTAACCGTTACCATACGCTCCAAGCTTTAGAGATCTGCTAAGATGAAGACACGTAGCATTAGAGAAGGCTTCACCTCAAATTTTGTATTAAAAACAGGGAAACAGTTATTAAGAGATGTTAAGCCGAAATGAAAGAAGAAATTCATAATCTTTCCTCATTGAGCATTTATTACCTTTGCTTACAAAGGGAAGACCCTCTTCAAAGAGAGTGCAATGACTTTCTGGTGAGACTTTCCGTTTCACAGTTCCTGAATCAACAAAGTTTTCCTTTTCTCTTCGATTTGTTGAGTCTCGGATCACTTTTCTTCCTCAACAATGGCGAAACGGAACTAGAAATCGAGAAAGAAGAGATCGGCATCACCACCAGTTTCACCTGAGCATACTCCGCTCTGGAAGTAACCTTACCTAGCGGATCAAGGTTTTCTACAGCTCAGATCCTCCCCAGCACACTCCAATGCAATGGTTTGTGTTTGCCGATCGCAGCTTCGTTGTCTCAGATTCACCAGATAATGTTTATAGCCCTTATTATATTCGGTGATCATCCGAGTCTGGCTCAACTCTTAATGGATCTAACTATGCTGGACTTGTATATGTTGACTGAATGAAGCGCTCTTTTATTGATGGTAGTCTGCCTCGTCCTAGCCTAGATGATCTTATTATAAGTTATAAGATCTGGGTAAGGTGTAAGAGTATGGCGAAATCCTGGATTATGAATACTAGAGATATCTCGATCTTATATATGCAAGATACGGCAACGGAAGAAATTAAGGAAAAAAGGTTCTATTCTAGCTCTCAAGTTCCAGTCTGAGCTACTGAATGATCCAAAATGAAAAGAAATATTTTTAGCTTTAACCAAAGAATAGACGAAAAAAGAGGTCCGAAGGTGCTTTAGCAACGAGACTGATACCTCCCCTCCGTCAAACCTACGTCGGGGAGGAAGCAAAGCAGCAAATCACTTGAGGGAGATCCTTCTTCAGCCACTAGGTCAGGTGCAGAAGTCTAAGTGGAGTACCGGAAATTAGTTTTCAAACGTAGAAAAGGTGCTGTCCAGCACACTGCTTTTCTTTTTACCTTTATTCCTCTAAGAAGGTAAACGACAAATCACACTCCTATGCTTTGCTTGCATTAATTCTTGGAATTGAACTCGAGTAAGAGAGTACCTATTTCATATTTATGCAAGCGCACACTCCCAGCGAAGTAGCCCCCGCGGCCTCCCGCAGCCCCGTATAGCCTCCCGCAGCCTCGTAGCCTCCCGCAGCCTCCTTTGACGGAGGTTTGACGGAGGTGGCGAAGTAACCCCTTGAGGGTGTGGGCTTGAGTAAAGCAGCAAATTTGTTTCACTAGCAAAGCAATTGTCCGAATGAAGCGTCTCATCTTTATCACAAATGCTACGAATCCAGAGACTTCCTCTGCATCATCATCCTCGTCTGTTCCGCTCTCGCTCCAAGCAAACCAATAAGGGAGTATTCACACATTCAGCTTTTGTGTGCCCCTAGCGAAGCAACCTTTGCATTAAAAACATTTGAAGTCTCTTCTCTAAAAAAGGGCAGTGCTCAGCTTTGCCATATCCCTACACTGTTGTTCTCCCTTCTTTGACACACGATCACGATTTGTTGTTGTGTTCTGTGTAAAAGGGTTTTTCCTACTTTGTCCATTCTTCTTTACTACTTTGCCAAAGTTTGCCAAAGTTTCTAGCAAGCAGTGTGCTGCCGATTGAATCTTCAATATCTCTCTTGTTGTCTTAGTGTGTGCCGCAGCAATGCTTTTTCTCGGACTTCTCAGTCTCCATTTCATACGCTTGTAGGTGACCTACAACAACATCAAACGCAAGGGTATCTGTGTCATTCATGGCTTGCGAGGGGCTGCTTCGCCGGGAGTTACAGAACAGAAGCTTTTTGACTTTTGTCTTTGTCTTTCATTTTGAGCAGCATTGGCAAAGCACAGATGAATTGTTCAATGGTCTCTCTTTCCTCCGTGAAGCCAGCAGCATATCAATACGAGATCTATTTACACTTGTCAACCCTTCTGTAGGATATCCCAAGCATCTTTGGCTGATTCACCCTTGAATGTGTCACTTGCGATTGCTGACAGTGCTTTGCTGTTATACTTTCGACTTTTTCTTCTCAGCGTCTGTCCATTTATCACTATCCTTTTCTTGCCCTGCCGCTTCTTACTCCTTTCACCCTTTCTCCACAGCATACCATGCGTCTTCATAAATCCCTCGGTGCATCTTCACCTTATAGTTCCCTTTCTCAGATTGGTCGATGCACAGCAATCAATTCCTTAGATTCCCGCAGTGTGCTGATCCTCACCTGTTGTAAGTAGTCTTGGTATTTGGTCGGTAAGTAAAGGTACGGAAAGAGAGGGATTCGAACCCTCGGTAAACAAAAGCCTACATAGCAGTTCCAATGCTACGCCTTAAACCACTCGGCCATCTCTCCTACATTATGACCCAGAAACCTAGAGTGAATAGCGAGTCATTTATATTCTTCCAGTAAAGGTACACTATGACAGAGAATGGAAGTTATCCTGAGCCAAACAGTTATCAAGAAGCAATCAGAGACTCAGATTCGAAAAGCTGGAAACAAGCAATGGATGAGGAGATGAAGTCCTTGAACAAGAACAAGAACAAGACATGGGTATTGATTGAGAAACCAGAGAGGAACCAATGAACATGCAGAAGCCAGTTACAGAGCGCCTTGTGTCGGGACAAGAAGCCCAGTCAGAATCAGCAAAAGCCTTGAGCTGAAGATCAGATGTAGCAGAATCAAAAAGACCCTGCCCAACTGTCCCTTTCACATAGTGTAAAACCTTGTAAACTGTCTGCATATGGGCTGTACGAGATGCTGATGAGAACTGGCTTAACCTGTTGACAGCAAAAGTGAGATCTGGACGAGTAATAGTCAGATACATCAACCTGCCAATAAGCCTACGATACAACTCTGCATCAACCAGATCACCACCAGAATCCTTAGACAGCTTGAGATTAGGTTCCATAGGGATAGAAGAGGTCTCAGCGAGCCAACAAACCTGTCTCATCAAGAAGATCCAGAGCATATTTGCGTTGACAAACTGAAATACCCTCTGTAGACCGAGCAATTTCAAGCCCAAGGAAGTACTTGAGAGGACCGAGGTCACGAAGCTTGAAATGAAGTTGCAACTGATCTTCGAGAGTGTATCAGCTGGAACAATAAATAGCTTCTCTGCGCCAAGGAAATCCGGATCTCTCTACATACTATAACTCTTTTGGAACAATTAAATGGAACTAAATCAGTACATGTTTGTGATCAGATCAGGCAGAGTCTATATGCCTTCTTCCTTTGCTACAGCTAGCGGGTATTCATTCAAAAAGAATGCATTTACCTTTCTCCCGGGAAAGTAGGACTTGCTTCTCCGTTGAGTAAGAAAAAAGGAAGAGGATTGGCTGAACGTAAACTCCATGATTGTCTCATGGATTTACAACACGATTGATCCTTCCATCCGCTCGACTATTACGGATCGGGAGATTGCGAAGGAACTCTAGGATAGTCTCAAGAAACGTTTCTCTGTTACAAACGGGGTTCGTGTGCAACAGTTGACAAAGGAACTTGTAGGTTGTACCCAGGGGACGATGAGTGTCCAACTTTATTGTGCAAAGTTGCAGAAACTTTGGGAAGATCTTGTACAGAACATTACAGCAGGAGATTGGGCGAAAATCTGTTACCTTCTCAGCATTAGTCTTCTTGGGAATGAGACAGATAACAGTGGAGTTCCATTGTTGCAGCATCTGACCTGATGAGAAGAACTCTTTGACAGCCAAGGTAAGATCATAGCCAGTTATATCCCAAGTCTTTTGGTAGAATTCAGCCGTGTACCCATCTGGTGTGCTACCTGGGGTCTTGTTCCTTGGAAGGCTATACACCACCGATTTCTTCAGCAGAAACAGGGGAATAAAGGAATCAAGGCATTGGAGCACTTGATCCTGGTGAGGCTTGAGATGCGGAGCTTGGATAGAAAGAGCTTCACCGAGAGTGGAGGAGAAGAAGTCAATACAGTGTGATTGAATTGCCTCCTTCCCTTCCAGCCTATTACCAGACGCATCCAACAAGTAGTGAACTTGGTTTCTGCTTCTTCTTCCTACAACCTTCCTGTGAAAGTATGAAGTGTTCAGATCACTTTCTATAACCGAGGTTACCCTTGACCTTTGCATCAGGAAACTTTCCTCTGCTAAAGCCAACTCTAGCCATTTCCTATGGGCAAACTTCTCTTTCCTTGCAGCTTCCTTAGTGGTGGAATTCATCGGGTCAGCCTGGCGATAGCGTCTCCAAAGCAGCTTTCACTCTCTTTTCAATCCCAGAATAATTGTCTTTGTGGAGAGATTTGATTGGTCCTCTAAGCTTCTTCAGTTTCTTGGATATGGAGAATAGTTATTTCTGCGCCCCTGATATTAATAGAGGTCCAGGCTTCAGCAATCATTCCCATGAAGGTTCCTTGTGAGAAAGTTGGGAAACTTGAATGGTCTCTTGGCACTTGAGGCTTGTCTACCAAGAAGCTGGGGCTGTGGTCAGAGAAAACACTTTCACCAAAAAATCCATAAGACAGAGTTCAACGCCCAAACATCATTAATCAGAATCCTGTCCAACTTCTTAAGGAGGGGATTATCTTCATTATTGTTCCACTGCACTCGGTCAGTGACTCTTTCCTTTTGTGCCTGCTTTCGTTCTGAGGCTTTCCTCTCTTATGAGATTGATAGTAATGTATATAAAAGCCGATGGATTTGAGTTGACGATCGAAGGTGTAAGGTAGATAATAGCGATTGTTGAGTTGAGTACGGCTTGGATCAATCCTCCCCTCGACAAGGATCAACCAAGAAATAATCGTCGATGATTACAATTTCAACATATCATGTATTGATAGGATTGGTTGATTTGATTGATTTGAAGTGTGATTCCCCTCGTATGAAGCGGAGAATCAATGAGTCCCAAACCCGACAATTGATCAACCCTTCTCGTCTTTTTTCATTGATTGATTAATCGTTTTGAATCGATTGTGTTTCTGGTTTGAAAATATAGTCAAGTGTTCCAACATTTGAATGTTGATGTTGAGGAGAAAGCAGGAGTGTGCTGAGGAGCTCAGGGTTGCTTCGCTCACTTAACTGGCTCATACTACTTGTTCACAGACGGACAAAGAGATAGTTGTACGTTTGCTGCTCAGACGATTAACAAAGTGTTTAGTGCAAGGAAAAAAAGCATAGTTTGATGAGTGCCAAGATGATTCGGAGAGTGTTCAGTGCAGCACAAAGGAAGAAGATCTCTCTTGGCAGGGCCGGAAACAGGTGCGCGCAGTTGGGAGGATGCCGGGGTGTGCTAGTAAGCAAATGGGAAGTTGATCCGATCTTAAGTAGCCCAGGATCCATCCCAGGGGAAGATCTATCGAGTAACCAGGAAAGAGATGGGTAGGTAGAACAGCCAGAAAGATAGAAAGAGCTGTTGCTGGCAATCAGAGAAATAGTCGAGTTCTTCCCTCTCGTTTTTCGGACCTCTAACTATCACTAAAAAAGAATATCATAAGAGAAGAAATAAAGTTGATAGATCAGTTAGTTGAGGCGGATCCTTTCTTTACCTTTACGAGTTGAAAAGAAAGTGGTGACAGGTAATAGCTCTGGTCGAGTGAAGGACTGCAAATCCGTCTGTCAGTGGTTCGAATCCACAAGCCACTTCTAGCTCTAGCGTAGGTTCAAATCCTGAAGAAAGCGAGAGTAGAGCTTCGATTGAATTTGCTTAACACATGCAAGGATGTCCAACTCAAGCCCTTAATAAATCTCTTTCGAAAAGATTAGCGGACCAAGGTGCTTAGCCTCGAACGGGTCAGGTCCTTTTTGGCGATCCAGCTAAGCCGGTAACCGTTCTGGTTGTAGTAGAAAGAGTTTTGATTATTCGGCTTGAGGATGACATCAGAGCAAAAGAGTGGAGGAAAAGCGCTTGCGGTCAGTCTCTGTATATCTTCCTTTCGCTCGCTAACAACAGAGGAACCACACTCTGAATAGCAACTCCACCTCTGACTCTTAGTTATTCGATAGATCCAGCCCCCTATGCGGCACCTGCCTTTACCTTCTAGCCTGGGTGAGCATTCTTGCAAGCGCTCGCTAGCATTCCTCTGTGCTATAGTTTTCGATATTGTACGATACTTTATCGAGATCCGTAGGCGAAAGCTAGTCTCCTAAACGAAGCTGAGGCCACTCTAGGATTCCTTGCTTCAGTCTGCTAGGCTGGATTACAGGCTAGCGATTGAAGTGAAAAGAGATAGATATTTGTTCTCATTCTACTTCGACCACCCTACAGTAGCTACTTGGAGATTCCCCGTAAAATATATTTCCTGCCTTTTCTCTGAACTATGGCCATAGAAAGGAACTGAAGTGGATGGACCCTATCTTCGGTTATCAATCGATCTAATCTCTTCTGTCCTATCTTATATGTCCTATTATAACCCGACAGGAACAAACTGATTTCAGTACAGAAACTACCGGAGTCACATCTAGCTATCAAAGAAGAAGCTTACAGGCCTTATCCCAAAAGAAGGGAAGGTTGGCTTAGTCCTAAAAGAACGTCAGCTTGCATACCTTTTCCTTCCTTATCCATCTTTACCTAAAGGACGATAGGAAGATAGGAGAGATGTTCGCATTAACGTCTCGTCCGGGTCAAACTACAGGTATGAGTTCCATCTTACTTACTTGGCCCTAGCTTACTACTCCTACTGGGATACTCGCAAAGGAAGGCATAGCTAATAGCAGCTCAGTTTTGGCCTGGCCTTATTCAACTACCAGCACTGGAATGGAAGGCTAAAATAGAAGAGGATAGAGGAACAACGAAAGATAAGAACCGTATCGGACGTTACATCTATTTATAGTCCTCTCGTCCGGTAGTATGATAAAAGAAAGAGAACTACTGGGAGAGGAACTCAAAAAAAGCAACTAGAGGCTGAAACCTATAGACGGAGTTAACGAGCTAACCTAACTTCTAGAATCTCTTCCCTAGGTAGTTTGTAGTGGGCATTCCTATCTGACCGAGTTGCTAGTAGGAAGCTAGGCTAGAGAACTAACAGAAGAATCGATGATATGCGACGATCTTCTTCTTTCTTTTTATCTAACATCGTCCGGTAGTTCCCTTTAGTCTGTTTCTAAGAAGCTAGGACAGCTAAGAATGAGCTCTTTCAAGCCCCGTTTCTAGAAGAGAAAGCCAGAAGGTAATAGCTGATTGGCAGTATGTCAGAAGCCGATGCTGTATTGCTGCCTGCTCGAATATCCCTCTACGAGTTACCTCATTCCTGTGGTTGTTCTCTTCTGCTCTGAGAGACCGGTCAGTCTCTGCTCGGTTAACAGGTATGGGGGAGACTCCTGGTAAGGTCCCGTCTGAACATTTCTTCCGAGTTGGTTCGTTAGGAAGGGTCGGCTCGCTCTCTAAGCTCGCTTCCTATACTATCTGAGACAGGGAGGGGTCTACCCTCTTCTCAGAGAGAAGACACAGCACAGAGAAGACCAACTGGTGAGAGTTACCGGTTCGCTTTGAGCAGATTTACAGCAGTTTTCCTGATCTTAGAGAAGAACTATGGTTGGCTGCTTTCGGTACAAGTCTTTGGTTGATGGTGCTGTGTCGGATCAGTCTGAGTCCTGGTCTATGAGTATATACCCAAGGCTAGCCTGGACAAACTCCTTCACAAGAACACCTGTTCTGCGGTTTTCCTATCCTGGAAGCTAAGGTTTTTGTAGATTGAGATAGATTGATTTTAGCTATCGTGCTTCTTCCTTGTACCGGTTGATGCTGCGGAGGAACCCCTAATATGAGTTAGCTCCTGCCCCAGACAGCTTCAAGGTTCCCATCGATTACAGAGGTTGAAACCTGTGAACTTGCTTATGCTCCCCTTTGATCGAGTGCTATTTCTATAGAAAAGATTGAGTAGGAAAAAACTGGAATTGGCTTCAATCGAGATTACCCCTGCTTCTTAGGCACATGAGGAACCGGCCTAACATCTTTTCAATCGAAATCCCAATCCCAAGCCAAGCTTTCTCACCCGAAGGGAACGGACAGTCAAAACAACATTGTCCGGTTTAGGAGACAGAGGTTTCCATCTCCTCACCTAGTACATGGTATCCAGGCGTTCCTCGGGGGGTTTGGGGAGAGGGTCATATGACTTACTAAAAGAGGAATAGGGAATAGGTTTTTCTCCTTCGCTTAAATCAAAGCTATCGTACTAAAGGGAAAAGATATGTTCTAAGTGTTGCTTCTCGGTCCTATAATCTCTCAGAGGCATCAGCACTAGCTTAGTTAGTTTACTCTTTCTTTCTTCTTTTGCATTTGCTGCTGAGGAATCCATTGCAAGAGCTCTTCTTCCCCAAAACTGATTTTCTTAGAGAGGCGGCCCTTCACCTTAAGGCCCGGTTCCAGTAAACATAGATAGCGGGGCATGTCATGGAAAGAAGTCTTTATCGACGCAATACAAAGCTGTGAAAGAGAATTCTCCTTACTTTGGCTTTTCACTCCGTCGTCACTCTCCTTCTATTGCTTACTCTCATCTCTTCTCCATTCCCGGGAGCCAGATGCTCTGACTTAGTCGGCATAGCACCAGCAGACATCAGATCTCTCAGGAAACCATCGCCTATCGAGACTAGATCCCCTCTCCCATCTTCTTCAGACTCTGAGTCAGTTCCCTATCAGAGCTGTCCCTATCCCCTACTAGCCCCCTTACTGCCTCAGACTGTCTTAGGTACCCTGCTAAGGGAGGTTCTCTCCTACTAAGAAAGCAGTCCTTATCTCGTAAGTAGCTCTGATTCCTGTGGTTGTCCTATCTCGATCTCTCCCCTAGGAACCGGAACCTACTAATGGATCGAACCCCAGATATTCTCCGAAGGTCAGATGCTCCATCCGAGGGAAGAGAAGCCATCTCACCAGACCAGAGTCTGAACTCCTGACCTCTCTCCTGGAATCAAGTAAGCTCAGGAAGAGTCTGACCCTAGCTCGCTCAGAGGAATCGGAGTCCAGTCCTTCTGAGGAACACAGCCCAACCAATCAAGTTGACTGAACTGACCGGGGAGTACCTTAGCTCACCCTTTATAACACAGAGAAAGAAAGCCTACCTAGCTAACTCACATCCTTCCCTCTGCTCTTAGCCCTTAAGGCTTAACGCTTTCGGGAAAGTTCCCTGCTGAACTAACATATTCAAAAGTGGAACAACGATAAAGATATTCCTTACTGCCCGGAAAGCTAGGACGTTCGCTCTAGTTCTCAATTTGATTCATTTGTCACATATAGGAATAAAAGATAACGATCTTCGAAGCTGTGCTAATTGTGGTCAAGAATAAGGTAAGAAGAGGTTTGAATCAAAAATACGGGTACGGGCTTTCGACAAGATGCTCTAGTTCCAGTGGGCTCGTATGAAGGGAAATTACTTTTGAATTCCAAATACGGGGTTTCGACGTTGCGCATCAGGGTCTTGATCTTGCATCTGACCTAGACCATGCAGTTTACGGAGGGTCTAAGGATCAATTCAATTGTAGAAAGGAGTCACTAAGGGGCGAGCAATAGGTTTAGCTCAAAAAGAGGAGGATAGTTTCACACTTAGAGATTGAGCTTTCACGCTTTCACTAAGGGACAGAGTATGCCGTCCTTTCGTACCTTCTTCTTGATAGGACAGGTAAGACTGATTTTCTATTTCCCGACGTCGGCGAATCTTAAATGCTATGTCAGTTAAGCGAGAGTGACTTTCGGTTACGGGAAGGAGGACTAGAAGAGAATTTTCTAACTAAGAAAGCAAGTAGCGGGACTGCTTGCTTGAAATAAGCTCTTTTCTCGATTCCCCGCATAGCTGCTTGTCGGCGAATAGAAAAAAGCGCTTTGCCCTTAGAGATGGCTTTTGGACGGAGGTGTGTAACTAATAGGGGGTCTAGATCAAGGTAATGCGGAGAATCCTAGGTAATTAAGTGATCTATTTTCGATTCCCGTCGGATAGAATCTTTTCCTAACATCGGTTGTAGTCGTTACAGCTATGAATGGCACAGGAGTTACCACTACCACTTTCTAGTCAATAAAACCATTCTTAGTCGTTAGCGCTCTTTAACAGTCAAAAGAAGACAGGGACCAGTTGAATAATTAGGTTCCTTCTGTCAGCTGAGGAGTAGACAATGCTATCTATAGAATAGCTGTGCAACCTTAGATAATAAGAGAAGAGTGGTACTCGAAAAGAGAAGCTAGCCCCATTGCTGATGGTTGTCTCGGATTGCAATTAGGAAGAATCCAAGGGAAGAGGGAGCAAGGTTCTGAATTTGCTTGTTGAGTGGCTTGCCAATCTCCGTCCTTTGTATCGATTAGAACTCAACGTGAGAAGCTAATAAAGTTATTGGATCACTTTGGATGGGGTCGGGTACGACAAGGAAAATGAAAATACATGTTAAAGGTATTCAAAGACGTTCTCTAAGCGCCCTGGAATTCCATTCTAATAGAGCGGCTCGAGGTCAAATCCATGTTCCTAAGTCAAGATGAAGCGAATACTAAAATCAGAAAGGGAAACTGAAACTCATCCCGTTCAAGCGCATGAGAATCTATAGTTTCTAGCCTGAGACGAAAGCATTGGGACTTCTCTTTGCCTGTCCGCTCTGAATGGCTACTAACAAGAACAAGGAAAGTTGCACATTGACAGTTGAGCAATCGTGGTTAAACGGCGTTGATCATACCAATTCTTTTTATCCCTATGGAACCAACCACAGTCTGATTTTCCATACCTCTTCTCTTCTCGACTACTCCCTTTTCTCGACTACTAAAGGCAAGGTAGCGGGAAAGCTCATCTCTTGCCCCATCTCTCATTCCTTTAGCGGACCAATGAATTGATCTCGAGCAGAACCCTTCAAAAAGAACGAAAGTACAAGAACCGCTTGGCTTATCAACCGCATGGAGTTGTAGTATCCCAGTCAACTGCGTCGAACCTTCGAAAAGCGGTTTATGCGTTTATCACCTAGCCGCATAGGACCAGATATTCTCTCTTTCTCCCAAGCGGGAAATAAAGCATAGGCACTCCTACAAACGAGATAGAGTCGCCAACCAACATATGAAGAACGAAACAAAGCAAGAAAATCGCATAGGCGAGCACCCTTCCTGCCACGCCCTATTACCACCCACAGTGTACCGACACTGACTGCGAGAAAGATGCCTAAAAGCTTCCTTTGCTCGTTCTATTCACACGGGTTGCTCGCTTGGCTCTCATCCCTCTCCCTTCAGTCGAGCACTTCATACCTTGGTTCTTCTATCCTGGCTGCTCGCTTCCTTCTTTGGATCGGATGGCAACTCAGACCAACCATTGTCAATCGAAGGAGCATAAGCCACTCACTCGAAAAAACGGACTCTCCTTTTCAGTCTCGCTTCTCTCATCTCTACTTTTTCGTCGACTTCTTTCATCTCCTATATAAAGCAATCACATACATATTAGATATAATAAGAGAAAGCATACATCTTTAATAAGTTGGCTACGATTAGTCACTTCGGAAGCCGTTAACCAAAGCACCGGCTTTTGACTTCCCTTCTAAGGGAAGGAGTAGGAGGCTCCACTATGGTCTAAGCTACTAGAGTGAAAGCTTCATTGGTACCACAATCAAAGTAGGTTCCTAAGGCCGCTATCTAGCCTTCAAACATGACTTTTGAAGCTTGCTTTGACAGCCCTAAGCGAAATAGCCCCTTGAATAGATAGGATAGAATTAGTGCGCTTGAAAGAGATTCGGCTTAGTGAAAATTCCTAGTCTTACTCATCTCAGATGCGGGATTACCAATGTCACGATTGGAATTAGGAAAGGAAGCTGTGGCACTTCTTACTTTATATGAGGAAGGGGTGAAATCACTAGCAATAGTAGACACGCTACGATCTTTGGCTCTTTGCCAGGAATACAGGTAGATGGGAGAAGGTGAGCATTAGAACTAGTATAGATGGGGTATAGGATGATCCTCCTTGGCAATAGATTTACAGAAAAATACGTATATAATATATAAGCTGCTTACACGAGTTATCTAGCTCGAGGAACGCCTCATCAACTAGTTCATACCTCCGTACCTCTCCTTTTCAGTTGAGTCACTCCGTGCCTCTCCCAAGGGTCTGGCTACTAGCCCGAAAAAAAGGGATTACCCACAGCACAACTTGTCCCATTTAAGCACATCCCTTGTATTGTATGAACAGGGGTTCCTCCGCCCTAAGAAGCATAGTATCCCGTTGATTGCTGGTATGTGCTTGACTTGTAGGTCGCTCGGCTCGTCACCAAGAGCGACCGGGACTACCTCTTACATACCCTTTGTAGCTGTCAGTTTCACTAGTATTCCTTGTTCTGATGGAATGAGAATGGGACAGGGGCCCCGGTGTGATCCTTACGGTGATTGTCGGTTATTCTTCCCAACGGAAGGAGACGGGAAGAAGAACATCAATCTCCGGTCTTGTGGAACTTCTGTCGTCCCGTTCATTGTGCTTCCTCGGCCCTGCTAGCCATTTGCTTGCTCGAACAACTGGAAGTCCCCCCACCCCATTCTTTGCCTCATCCTGGGGAGCTGTTTGTTGCCATTGAAATCCCTTGTTGAAGGGGCTGGCTTACCATACCAACTTACCAAATCTACTCTCTCTCCCTCTACTCTCTACCTTTCTTCCCTACAAACTGTTAACCTCAATCCAGGGCTAAGGGGACTAACAACTGGCTTCCCATCACTAACCAGCTAACCTCCTTAGAAAAACTCTATCCCCTGTTTCAAGTAACCTGAATCTAGGGCTAGGGGAACTAGGTACCGACCTAACAACTCCCATTCCTCCAATCCTTAACCAACTAATCTAATCTCCTAACCTGGGATTCCTTAACCAACTACCAATTCAAAGATTCAAAGCTCACTGAGAACAGATTTCTATAGTTTGAAATTAAATTACTGACCTTTGTCACCCTCGCTCAATTCATTGAGAATTTTGGCTCAATTCTTCCATTAGTGAAATGGGAAAGAAAGGCTTGCTTATGATAGTCAGCAAGGGGAGAGAAAACTCCTTAAGGCTTAGTTCTTGCTTGGCTTGGCTACCTTGGGACGCATCTCAAGTGTACTGGGCACCCCCTCTTTGCTTATAGACTCAGCACAGAAAAAAGGAAGGCTCGAGGAACGCCAGTCTCTCGACTGAGAGGAACGCCTTTGAATTCTAGCGGAAAAGTCCCGCACTTCATTCACTTCATTACGAAAGACTGGGCCTTCTTAATCCTCCAATCGTGCAGTATCTCTCGTATATAAGAGAAGGGCAGCATTTAGGAGTAATCGATCTCACAAACTATCAATTTCATAAGAGAAGACGAAGACGTATCAAATTGAATAATCGAAGAGAGATGGGACCCCAGCTACGAGTCAGTCCCTCTGACGTCGAATGATCTACTTGCTTGTACTTCTCTTTGTCGAGATTCAGATATAATATAAGAAATGAATGACTTATAGCGTGAGGAGAATTCTCTCAACCCGGAAATGTTAGAAGGTGCAAAATCAATAGGTGCCGGAGCTGCTACAATTGCTTCAGCGGGAGCTGCTATCGGTATTGGATCGTGGGCGACCACGACCACTGTTTCGGTAGTGGTTACACTTACTACACTCGGTGGAGTCGCCGCCTTTTATTTCTTTTCCTCTCGTTTGAAAGGGCCACTGAAGAGGGTTATCTATATCTTCTTGGTCTTTTCCATAGGGTTTTTCGGATCTTTAATACGGATCAAAGTCGTCTACCTACTGGGTGGTCAGGCTTTGCTCCTGTTAGAGCCCCTTCTATGGTATGGCGTAGGACCTGGGTATGGCGTAGGACCTGGCGGGGCATCTTCCTCTTCAGAATGGTTTACGTACACGTCTGATTTGGAGGATTCGGCCAGTTCCGGGCCTAGTAGAAGTACCTCGTCGGTGAATCAACCGATTCAGAGGGAACAGGCTGGTCCATCCAATGCCTTCTCCGCCCCCCAACCCGCCGCTGCCCCAGCGAATCCAGCCCCTTTCGGGGGGGACGAAGCGGGGCCATCTGTCCCCAGGAGGGATGAAATTGTTGGAGGGGATAGCGTGGAGGCGATAGAACGCCGCCTTCTGGCGAAATACCACTATCCCTCATACGAGGCCATCCAATTTTCCCACATTCAAGCCGAAGACCTCTTCGAGGTCAAAAAAAATATTATAAAGGTAATGGCTGACCTTGATCCAACGGGGGATTGGATGGGGCGGGGAGCTCGGGCCCTCGACAATCCCCGTACCGCCACGGGAGAGCAGTCGTTGGAGCACTTGTACCGCCTGTTAAGTGCTCTAAATGAGCACGGTAAAGAGGCCCCAGAATTTGAGGAACTCAAAAATAGAGTGTTCCTCAAGAAAGGCGGCCCTGGGGGGGGCTCTATCGCATAAGGTCTGCAAGCCTTTCGGGATGGGCTTTTGCTTCTTTCTTGATTTTTCGATATGCCGCTTCTTCGCCAGCAAGGAGCGAGAAAACAAAGTGGGCTGTAATGATGTCAGAATTTGCACCAATTTCTATCTATTTAGTGATTAGTCTGCTAGTTTCTTTGATCCTACTCGGTGTTCCTTTTCCATTTGCTTCCAATAGTTCTACCTACCCAGAAAAATTGTCGGCCTACGAATGTGGTTTCGATCCTTCCGGTGATGCCAGAAGTCGTTTCGATATACGATTTTATCTTGTTTCAATTTTATTTTTAATCCCTGATCTGGAAGTCACCTTTTTTTTTCCTTGGGCAGTACCTCCCAACAAGATTGATCTGTTTGGATTTTGGTCCATGATGGCCTTTTTATTTATTTTGACGATTGGATTTCTATATGAATGGAAAAGGGGTGCTTCGGATCGGGAGTAAAGTGATAGGGCACAAAATGGGGGGAAAAAGAAAGGAAAGAGAATAATGCCTACATTGAATCAATTGATTCGTCATGGTAGAGAAGAAAAACGGCGCACGGACCGTACTCGAGCTTTGGATAAATGTCCCCAGAAGGAAGGAGTATGCCCGCGTGTTTCAACGAGAACACCGAAAAAACCGAATTCCGCTCCACGTAAGATAGCCAAAGTACGGTTGAAAAATCGACATGATATATTTGCTCACATTCCGGGCGAAGGTCATAATTCGCAGGAACATTCGCAGGTGTTAATAAGAGGAGGGAGAGTGAAAGATTCGCCAGGTGTAAAATCCCATTGTATTCGAGGAGTAAAGGATTTGATGGGAATTCCGGGTCGAAGAAGAGGCAGATCAAAATATGGTGCAGAAAAACCCAAATCGATATGAATGGAAGATGCCTCTGGAACTAGTATCGGTCAGTCGATGGAACAATCACAACGTTACGCCCCAAAATCGAACTATATGGAGCCGTTACGAATGACCATAATGGAGTCTACTACACTAGCCAAGAAAGAGTGTATTTGACTCACTTCGCCCGTGGAGGTGAGTGGAGGAAGAATCAAAAAATAGAAAGGTATTGCTTCTAATAGTTGCTCGTTCATAAATTCACTCGACGTTAGTCTTGCTACACTACACGACACGAGTCTAGGGTGAAGTTGAAACAGACACGGTCAAGTGAAGTCGACTTCACAAGTTTTTCTACATACCATATAAATAAAAAGAGAAGGTCTTGCCCGGGTGGTTCTCCAAAAAGGTAACGGCTTCAAACTCAAAGAAAAGCTCTACTACTTTTCCTTAGAAGCTGGTTAACAGGGTTTCTGGACGAGTGTGCTGGAGTTGATCAGATGCTCTTCAGCCCGCGCTAATAGTATAAAATCCTAGGTCTTCTACTGGTGTGAAGTTAGCTGCTTTCAGATTCCTAAGCTGCCAGTTGGGTAACTCTATAAAAGTACCCCCGAAAGGTGCCCTTGTTTTTCTTAGCTCTTCCATTTCAGGGGTACTGGGACCTCACAACTTTCCTATCTCTCGATTAAAGGGCCTCAGCGACACCGGTTTTCTAAGGAGCTGCCGGCAGATTCCCTAGTTGAAAAGAAAGTACAGGTTTCCGGGGTCTGACCTCAACAAATAGGAGTACTTACTACCCAACCAACCCTGCTTTTTAGCGCACTCCTCTGCTTTGCTTTTGCTTTGCTTGGTTAATCTTCTAGTGTGCTATCGGATGTCAGTTCCTCAGTTTCAGCTACTCTTCTAAGCTGCTTTGGAGTCAAGCAGGATGGGAAGAATCCCGAGGTTGAACCCTCGGACTAAGAAAGGGCAAGGAAAGGAGTGAAGACTCTGCAACACACCCAATCAATAGAGAGATCTCGTCCCACACTACTTCATCTTTCCTTTTTGCTTACTTTTTCCGTTATATGAAATGGCATTTTTCAAAAAAAGATTGGTCTGTAGAGCTAAAAATGGGTTGATGACTTTTCTCGCTATATGAAATGGCATTTTTCGATGTATATGGCCTCTTACGAAGGGAAATTGGGTTGGTAGGTTTTGACCCATATGGAGATGAACTTTTTGATGTAGGATGGGCTCTTACTAAGTCAAATTGGTTTAGTAACTTTTGACCTATATAGAACGTAACTTTTCGATGTAGATGTGGTCTTACGAAGGGAAATCCTCGAGGTAACTTTTCCCGCTATATGGAACGCCAGTTTTTGATTCGAAAAGAGAAAGATTTCAAAATTGGTAAGCGGACGGGATCCTTATTTAACCTTAAACAAGTCTTAGGACGTCAGTGTAGTCTATGGGTATTTCTCCATAGGCGCAAGTGTAGCTAAAGCAGTAAGTGTGAAGCAGGGCGATGTAGTGAGTGGATTCGTACCTCTCCTGACAGTTTACTAAAGTACCTGTCCCTTAGCAACCCCCTTCTCCTTCCATTTCAAACAATCAAAGGGATCTAGGGATGAAAGTGTGTGAATAGATCCAAGAACTCAATCTTGGAAAAGAGAACTGGTTCTTCTCTCCCCGAGATGCTGCTATTATACTGCAGATGAGACCGGTTCACTCTCAGAATGATTCTGTGTGCTGGGGCTTATAACAGAGATGGGAAATACTCAGTTCGGTCAGGATATTGGCTTATCAATCGGCTAACACACAAGGAGAAGCTCCGCGAGATGGACAACCTTTACTGAATCCGTTGAAGCATAAGATTTGTTTGCTAGGTTAGACGGTCAAGTGTGGTGGAAGGAAGGGTCTAGGGAGTTCCAGATGTGCAGCACACCTCTAGCGAAACAAGCCCTCGTCCTATCACCCACTGGTTCAAAGGGGCGACGGGAGAAGGTAGTCGCCTGTAAGGAGAACGAATTTGTCCAATCCACCGAATACTGTCCTTTCCTTCTTTTACCAACTTGTTGTCGAGTTGCTGATACGTTCGTTGAACAGCAACAGCCTACATAGCCCGTCTCCTTATTTTCAAGGAAGAAAGCATCAGACAAATATGTAGTTCTAGATCCTTTTTTCCAGTTCCTGAAAGCCCCATCCCATCGTTTGCTTTACTTCTTCCTTGGCTTCAGACTCAAGTTTCTCAGCGAATCTCCATTCCATTTTTATGGAGAAGGGCGCCGGTGTTTCTCAAGCAGGGTCCAAACTGTGGCGTACACAGATTGTCTTTCTGCTTTTTGAAAACTTGGCCAAGGCAGATATAACGAACGACAGATTTTCTCTGCGTCCTCTTTTGTGAAAAATGGATTATTCAAGCGAAAAGCTTGTTTAATATCATTTTCAGGGACTTTCCCAAATTCCCCTTGAGTATCGAATTTCTCAAGGTTTTCTTGGAATGCTTTCAGGATTTGATTTTGCCAGTGCACCCGCCCCATGTCTGTAAGAGGCTCGAGAGGGCGGCCATTTTCACTCTCCGTGGAATCGGAGGATGAAGGGGATGACACTCCCTCCTGGTCCAAGCACTCCAAATAGATGGACGAGCTAGAAGATACAGAACTACTCCCGTACGTGGCCCTGTCGGAGGATCCGCCCAAAGAGGTAGGATTTTCTCCATCGAAACCACAAAAAGAGATAGGCGGGGAAGGCTTGTACCCCATAAGGACGGCAAGGGTAGCGCCTAATGCGCTGAAAATGAGTAAGACTCGGGGTAGAGTGGGGGTACTCCACTCACTCAAGCCATCCCGCTCTACATATAGATAAATGTAAAAATAAAGGACTATCCAGTAGATCAAATTCAAAAGATTGAACCAGAGAAGATACGGAAAATCAAAGGACCACGCAGCTCTTGCCAAGGCAAGAAAAGCTGCAAGAAAAGCCGCGGCAGCCCCCATTAATTTGTAATCCTTTCTGTTCAAAAGAAGTAGACCCCTCATGCTCATGTTTGAGATCTTCTTTTCACAAATAGATAGAATAGCACCAAGTAAAGTTTTGAGAGTAATCATAAATTTATTTCCTATCATGTTTTATTCACCCACAGGGACCTTAGTCCAATCTCAATGTACTGAGCCTCATCTTTTTGCAAGAAGCCGCTTGCGTTGCGCTGTAGTAACTACGAAACCTTATCTGCCACCTGAGCTAAATATGCTATGTCGCCTTTCACTAATCAAATTGACTCTTCCAATCGCATTGCTGGAACTAAACACATTTCCAATACTCTCAGAAATTATCCGCAAAATGATATATTATAGTTGCCTTTCCATCCATTCTTACTTCGCCCGTAGATACAAAGTCCATACCTTCCCATATCTAAGAGTCCGTTGCATCATATCACACTTACTTTGACGCTTGTCCGCCTTTTCTCCTAATCATGAAAGACCGCAGTCTCATATACACATGATTCTCTTTGGAAGGAAGAACTGATCGCAGGAGTACTAACAACTTTTTCTTATTATACTATAATAGATCAGGAAGTCGCCAAAGTCTATGAATCTGCTTTGGGTGGATTGGGGGTCAAAATAAGTTATCAAAAGTCCTTGATCCCCCATTCAGATTCTGCTGAGTTTGCTAAATGCTTCAGGGTTAGGGAATCTCGTATTAAAGAGAGAGATCTTTCCCCGAGAGTCAGGAGTTCTTTCCCTAATGTCAGTTCCTTCGCTAGCCTAGTTAAGAGTTAGCCCTTTACTTGAAACATTCCATCGGTCCAGCCAGGGCCTATCAGTTAGTCTTTCACTTAGATTTTTCATCTTAGCTTGTAGTTGTTCGAGGAACGCCTCTGATTCTGCTCGTATCTTGTCCTGTGATGAAGAGTAACTGAGATGAGTCATAGTAGGGGTCACTCCTTTTCCCTTCTGTCTCATCTACCTACTCCATGAGAGAAGGTGAGAACTCATCAATCAAAAACTTTTCGTATAATAAGGAAGTGGCTAGTCTATCTTTGTCTCTTTTTTCTTTATCTTCCTGCTCTTCTCCCATGCCCGCTAGGAACCGCTAATAGTCATAGTGGGACCTCCTTTTATGTCTTTAACAAAGTCAAGTTCTTGTCTAATTGATCAAGAGAAGGGGATCAATCACTACTATAATGAAATACAGACGGACCTGCTTTGAGTGTCCTTTCTGTGCTCTGTTTTAAGCTGGAAAGAGTGCTTTCCCGATTCGATGGTTGAGCTCCGGAGATCCTCTTTTCTCTGGTTTCGGTAGGATGAATTTCATTTTATGTTTGACGCATCGCATATAGTTAGCCTGACTAAGGCATCGATATCAAAAGAAGTAATGTCAGCTCTCATGAAGGTAAGCACATTTTTTTTATTAGACGATTCTAAGGGTACGGGACACCTCCTCCAGTCTATTAGGCGAGGTATGTTCTCTTGGCCTGAGAGTTGGCTTTCTTGACGTCGTCTTATAGGTGGTGGTCGGGTTCAGTCAGAAGGTGCGCGACCCAATTCTCTCTCGAGCACTAGGTGAACCTTTCAGTCTCGAGGAACGCCTCATCAACTAGTTAATGAAACTTATCCTTCTGAAAAGCAGAATGAAGAAAGACTTGAGAGGTGACTTTTTCATCTATATAAAGTTATTCTAAAGTGGTGACAGATTACCAGGAGGAAGTAGCATAGGTTTGATGGGTTTAGTTTCTCATGTGCCGTAACCTAGTCGAGGGTTGGTCCTAGGTCTTTTCTATCTATCATCTTGGGTAATTCCTGTGGCATATCATCTTCCATATGTGGAGCAGTACCTCTATGACAATTGACTATCACGGGAAGGAGGATCTTTCAAGAGAAACTTCCATTTGATTTTCTAGCTCCGAGAGCTACTTTAATGGCTTGTGCCCATAACAGGTAGTTATGACCATTCAACTTTACAGAGGTAATCTGCATACTGACCTGATCAGATGAAGTGTTGGAGGCGGATTTATTTGAGTTAGAATCAGCCATGACGAATAACGTTGAGAAAGACCACCCAAGAAAGAATAAAGAAGCAAGCAACCCCCACAACCATGGAGAATATGGGAGCAAGCCTAAGAAGAGGTTTCCCTCTCGAGGAACGCCTTTCAGCTTCCTTAACTGTTAGCCTCTTCTCATTATATGATTTGTGTGAACACAGTAAAGTCCCACCATAAGCATTCTCTGCATCTCCACTGCATTAAATGAAACTAAACGTCCCTTTCAACTTTGGATCAACTGCCTCAATAAGTTTCCCTTTCTCCCAGTAGCTCCATACCAATCAACAAGCACCGTACCAGCATCATCGACAGGCCTTTTCCCTGTAGCTACCTCTAGCACCACTAGACCGAAGCTGTAAACATTTCTGTGATGGAACACCATAATAAACATATTAAGGAGCAAGATCTCCCATTTTCCCAGCTGGTATTGTAGCTTCCCTGGTTATAGAACTATGTTCATAGACTTCTGCCTAAATCTCCTAGCTTGGCATTGAATTCTGCATCAAGCATTATATTTCAAGTCTTAACTAACGTCCCTATGAATTCTTTCTCTCTCACATTCTGAATGCAGATATGATAGAGCAGACGCAACTCCGAGAACTAGATTCAACCTTTGCTTTCTTTTCCTCTGGCTAGTAAGATGTTTCAGTTCGCCAGGTTGTCTCTTGCCTGCCCATGGATTCAGATTCAGCAGCAGTTCAAAAGGTTAACCTATTCCGGAATCTCCGGATCTACGCTTATTTTCAACTCCCCGAAGCATTTCGTCGCTTACTACGCTCTTCCTCGTCTCTGGGTGCCTAGGTATCCACCGTAAGCCTTTCCTCGTTTGAACCTCGCCCTTCACTTCAACTCATACATACTACTTTTTGACTTCCAGGAGATAAGATTTTGACCCAAGAACACAGCAAAACCAGTGATCGATCGTCTCAGGGTATCCAAACCAATCAGAGTCTGCAAAGCTTTTAAGTTGAATCTCTGAATCTGCATAATACATCAGACCTTGTCCAGGAGAATTCTGGAGGTAATGGAGAATTAGAGTGGCAGCCTGCATATGTGGAACTCGAGGAGCAGCAACAAATTGACTTAAACGATTCACAGCATATGTAATGTCAGGCCGTAAGATACTGAAGCTGTCCTTCCAACCAGCCAACCCATATTACTTACTAACGGTTGAACACAACACTTACTTTGGCCAGGTTCTTCCATCTCCTTCGGGATCCTGTAACTCTCACCCGAGGAACGCCTTTCAGTCACTCCGTACCTCAAATGAGAGCATTTTAGACTTCTCCTCATCAACTAGTTAATGAGACTTCTCGTGCTGAAAAAGAGAATTTCATTGACCTACGGCACGGAAGGAAAGCACTGCTGCTAGCTCGCCTTGTCCACGGAACTTATCCTGTTGAGAATCCTATCTTGCTTGACTGCGCTGGGAAGTCTTTCCTTAAAGCATTGGAGTATCCGCAAAAGGAACTTTATTTAGCTTGAACCTTGAGCCGTAGAAGAGGACCTTTCAGAAGGACGGCTGGAGGAACCCCTTGAGCATGGACGAGAGTGAACCTATTTAAAGGTTTACTGTATCGTTTACTGGTGATGGGAATATGTAATATTGTTGTAGAAGTTTCCAGCCTCACAGGCTTTAGATTGAACTATGGAACCGAGCGAAGACCTTTGAGATTGAGATTCCCCAGTCCACTTATGAAATGGATCCGGATTAACCGCTTTCGACTGAGATGTAAAGTCACCTTCGCCTTTACTTTTCGTATTCTATGCGGCTTTCTCCAACTCTAATCTCAGATTTTTCCTTCTCTATGAACTCTATAGATTGATCCACAAAGAGATTGTACCTACTTCAGTATAAGTTTATCCTGAACCCTATGGCACTTCGTTGCTTGCTCCAGTGAGCTACCTATTTAATGAAAGGGATATTATTCTCCCTTTTTTCAGTGTGTGTACACGCTTTCAAGCGGAAAAGATGAACTCAGACTAATAAAAGGAAACGGAATTTAGAAAACAAAACAACTAAGGATGTGCTCTCCGGTGGATGAAACAACCCCTAGGAGTCCCTTCGATTGGGTGAGGGCGAAGCAAATCTACAATCCTTATGGGAGGATGGGAGGCCTACCACAAATATGGGGATGAAAACAGGCAAACGGTCTCATACGTCGTAAATAAGCATTCTTAATGTCAAGTTGGTAGATAGGCCATAGCTGTCGCCAAGTCTATTAGAACCATCACAGTTTCAAATTTAGTAAGCGAAGGTCTCTTTATCATCCTTCCCAATCACTTGCGTCTACCCTTTAGCTACTAATGACGCTTTCTATCTCTCAATAGAACCATCAGGATGAGACTGGATCTTATACATTAGAGCCTATAAGCCTTTGTATTAGGTGGTAATGTCCGAAGTCTTCTTGGATTTGAGTGCACCAATTTCTTTTTGCATGGCCTCTTTGGTCTCATTCTTTTTCTGAGAAGAAGGTTCAGAGACAGCAAGAAGATTGTTCAAAGAAGCTAGATAGTCTGCTGGAAATGTGTGTCTATTATGCAGAGGAATTGAAAGAGAATGTGAACAGAGAATCAACAGAAAGTTTCCCTTCTTCTTTGGTACCGTAGAAGCTTGGCGATGTGAAAAGATCCGAATTCTTGAACGAGCGAAGAAGCAATCGGGGCAGCGTATAGCCTTAGTCACGCGCATCCCCTTTCCTGCATAAAGATGAGCTAGATAGCACGGCTTTGAAAGAAAGATATCTGAGGCAATTTTCCATTCACCTTTTCTTGCTGGTCAAGATAGTAAGCCGAGACTTCTGTAGTAGCTTTCTGTTGATTGGATAAGGAGTCAGTTGAAAGTGGTGAATAAGACCTGCAAATCCCCCCCTAAATGGTTGCCTTTTTTCATTTTCAATCTGTAAATTCATGAAGTCAAGAAGTGTAGCCGAATCAAATAGTTGGCTCTATGACTACTTGGAAAGAAA